ATGTGAAATATTATAATAGTGTATAAATATGTGCTTTTGGGAAAAAAAAGCTTCTAGAGGCTTTCCTGTTTCCGGGGGGTTTTCAGGAATAATAGCGATCTTAGGAGTTTAGGGGGTAGGGGGGTTTTACGCGTAAAAGCCGAGGGGGGGTAATCTTAGGTATACTTCGAGAAATAAATATTCATTATGCTCTTGATATCCTAATATGTGGTTATTGTTATAATATCTTTTCACCACTAATACATATTCCTTGGGGGCAAGAAAATGTTCAACCTTAATATTCGGAACTGTGTGCACTGTGAAATGCCAAGTGAAAGGAAGACAAAAAAGAGAACCCCTTACCCGCTGGAGAGAACGCCCGGCATGTTGGGTAACGAGGAGTATGTATTCCCACCATTAACTTATGTAAGCGTCGATGAAAGTGTGGGGAGTGACCCGATTTATGGCCCTGAAGTAGGAACCAAATGCCAGGAATAGTTCACTAAGTGAAACCCCCACAATTTCTGTCCCTGACCATCAATAAACGATATCATTAAGTAATCACCGGTTGGTAGGTTCTTACTACATTAATTTTCCATATATCTAATCGTATGGGGATGACTTGGTATATCGTTGTCGATTTCATAATATCTTGAAGCTCTGAATAGTTATTTGATAACTCGGAATAACTATTGTGTTTTTAGTTCATGAATTGTCTTATGGACTATGACTTTTAATTTGTATAATACTTGAATGGTTTGCTTCGATTAATGGTGGTAAAACATAAATGCCTTTGTAGCATCTAGTAGTATGCCATTGCATACAAATATGGTGTAAGTACATATATGTAATTGTGAAAATATTGTATAAAGTTGTGAGGAGCAGAGAATAGTTTAATGTAAGAATCCTAGCTTTGGGAGTTAGGGGCAGGAGTTAGAGTCTCCTTTTTCTGAGCAGTAGGGAGGATTTTAACCTCCGACGTCCGGTTTACAAGACCGGCGCTCTGGCGCTGAGCTACTAGTGCAAGTTCATTCAAGCATTTTGTTTTCTACCCATCCTGCCAGGGGCGTGAAGACTAGGAATAGGAGGAAGTAAAGGACTGAGGCGACTTGTCCGATGATAATGAAAGGATGTTCGACTGGTATCCCCCCAATTCATGTTAAGATCATGACGTCGGCAACGAGGGTCCAGAATAGAAATTGGGTAATCGGGCGGAAGGTAAGGCTTCGTTGTTTTGATGTGTGGAGGATTGGGACGACTATGAGTACTAGGATGGAGAATAGAAGGGCAAGGACACCGCCTAGTTTGTTGGGGATTGACCGGAGAATGGCATAAGCAAACAGGAAGTATCATTCTGGTTTAATATGTGGGGGAGTGACTAGGGGATTGGCGGGAGTGAAGTTGTCGGGGTCGCCAAGTAGATTGGGGGAGAAAAGGGCTAGGGAGGCCAGGGCAGTAAGGAGTGCTGCAAACCCTAATAGGTCTTTGTAGGAGAAGTAGGGGTGGAATGAGATTTTGTCTGCATCCGAGTTGAGGCCTGTGGGGTTGTTGGAGCCGGTTTCGTGGAGGAAGAGGACGTGGAGAATGAAGACGGCTGCAATGATGAATGGAAGGAGGAAGTGGAATGCGAAGAATCGAGTTAGGGTGGCATTGTCTACGGAGAAGCCTCCTCAGATTCATTGGACTAGGGTATTCCCTACGTAAGGAACGGCGGAAAGGAGGTTGGTAATGACTGTAGCACCTCAGAATGACATTTGTCCTCAGGGAAGAACGTATCCTACGAAAGCGGTTCCTATGAGTAAGAGGAGGAGAACAACTCCAGTGTTTCAGGTTTCTTTATAAAGGTATGAGCCGTAGTATAGGCCACGACCAATGTGAAGGTAAATGCAGATGAAGAAGAAGGATGCACCGTTGGCGTGCATATTGCGGATGAGTCAGCCGTAATTTACGTCCCGGCAAATATGCGCGACGGATGTAAAGGCGGTTGCGATATCGGAGGTGTAATGCATGGCTAGGAAAAGTCCTGTGAGAATTTGGGTTGCCAGGCAGAGTGCGAGAAGGGAGCCGAAGTTTCATCATGCTGAGATGTTAGAGGGGGCGGGGAGGTCAATTATTGAGTCGTTAACGATTTTTAAAAGGGGGTGAGTTTTTCGGAGATTAGCCATTAGGGTTCTTATAGTTGAATAACAACGGTGGTTTTTCAAGCCATTAGTCCTGGTTAGAGTCCTGGTAGGAATTATGCCTTTTATTATGTATTTAGTTCTTTTTTCTTTTGTTCTTGGGTTAGTTGCGGTTGCTTCTAACCCTTCTCCTTATTTTGCTGCACTTGGGTTGGTGGTTGTGGCGGGGATGGGGTGTGGTGTTTTGGTTGGGCATGGGGGCCCCTTTTTATCCCTTGTGCTGTTCTTAATTTATTTAGGGGGTATGTTAGTTGTGTTTGCGTATTCGGCAGCTTTAGCTGCTGAGCCGTACCCTGAGACTTGGGGTAGTCGGCCTGTGACAATATACATGGTGGCTTATGTGTTGGCTGTAGTTGTAGTTTCTGGTTTATTTTGAGGGGGGTGGTATGAGTCTTCTTGAGGGTCCGTGGATGAGCTGGGGGAATTCTCTGTATTTCGGGGTGATATAGCAGGGGTTGCTTTGATGTACTCTTTGGGCGGTTGAATGCTAGTTATTAGTGCTTGGGTTCTTTTGTTAACTTTATTTGTGGTGTTGGAGTTAACTCGTGGGTTAAGTCGTGGGGCTCTGCGGGCTGTTTAGGATGTGATGAAAAGTAGCATAAGGATTAGGGTAAGGAAAAAGATTGAGAGGTAGGTTTTTACCATTCCTTGTTGAATGTTGCTGGCTGTGGAGATAAGTGGGAGGTTAGTTGAGGTAATGGCTTTGGGTCCCACCTTTTCTAATCATGTTTGATCAACTATTTGGCTGGCAACTAATTGGCCTAGGACCAGGTTGAGTTTAGGGGTGAAGCGGTGAATAATTGCTGGGAAAAACCCCAGTATGTTAGAGAAATGGTGGGCAGGAAGGGTTGGTGTTGGTGAGAATTGTTTGTTTGTAAGGGAAGCTAGTTCAAGGGCGATAAGGACCCCAAGGATTGTTACTGCTAGGGCAGCTAGCTTGAGGAGAGGGGGCATGGTCATGACAGGAGTTTTTAGGGGGAGGATGTTTGATGTAATTAGGAGGCCGGCGATAATGCTTCCTCAGGCTAGTCGTTTGATGGGGTTAATCACTGCGGGGTTGTTTTCATTAATTGGGGAGAGTGCATTGAATCGAGGGTGTCCTATAACTACGAAGAAGACGATTCGTATGCTGTAGATGGCGGTGAAGGAGGTTGCTAGAAGGGTAAGGATTAGGGCTCAGGCGTTAAGATGGGATGTGTTTAGTGCTTCAATGATGGCATCTTTTGAAAAGAAGCCTGCTAGGAAGGGCGTGCCAGTGAGAGCTAGGCTGCCGATGGTTAAGCACGAGGAAGTAAAGGGGGTGAGGTTGTGCATTCCCCCTATTTTGCGGATATCCTGCTCGTCGTTTAGGCTGTGGATGATTGAGCCTGAGCAGAGGAAGAGTATGGCTTTGAAGAAAGCATGTGTACAGATGTGGAGGAAGGCAAGTTGAGGTTGATTTAGGCCGATGGTAACTATTATTAGGCCGAGTTGGCTAGATGTTGAGAAAGCAACAATTTTTTTGATATCATTTTGGGTGAGGGCGCAAGTGGCTGTGAAGAAAGTTGTTAGAGCCCCCAGGCATAGGCAGGCGGTGAGGGCTGTCTGGTTGTTTTCCATTAGGGGGCTCATCCGTACAAGGAGGAAAATCCCTGCAACAACTATGGTGCTGGAATGCAGTAGGGCAGAGACCGGTGTAGGGCCCTCCATTGCAGAGGGGAGTCAGGGGTGAAGTCCGAATTGGGCTGATTTTCCGGTTGCGGCGACGATTAGTCCAAGGAGTGGGTAGGTTAGGTCGAAGTCCTTAGCTGCGGCAAACATCTGCTGCATTTCTCATGAGTTGAAGTTTGTAGCTATTCATGCTATTGCAAAGATTAGTCCAATATCTCCGACTCGATTATAAAGAACTGCTTGTAGGGCTGCAGTATTGGCGTCTGCTCGGCCATATCATCAGCCGATTAATAGGAAAGACATAATTCCTACGCCTTCTCACCCGATAAAAATTTGGAATATGTTGTTTGCGGTGACTAGGATGATTATAGCAATTAGGAAGATTAGAAGGTATTTGAAGAATCGGTTTATGTACGGGTCTGAGTGTATATATCAGGATGCAAATTCTAGAATGGATCATGTTACATATAAGGCAATGGGGGTAAAGATAATAGAGTAGTGGTCAAATTTTAAACTAATGTTGATATCAAAGGTAATAGTATTTATTCAGTTTCAGTTTGTAATAATGGTCTCTAAGCCTTGATTAAGGTAGATGAACAGGGGGAGGAGGCTAACAAAGAAGGCAAGTTTTACTGCTATCTTTACTTGAGACAACGCTCAGTCGGGGTGCTGTGGGTGGGGGTTAAAGGTGGTGAGGATGGGATAAGCTAGGAGTGTGAAGATAATAATAAGGCTAGATGTTATTATAAGCGAGGTGGGGTGCATAGCTGCTACTTGGATTTGCACCAAGAGTCTTTGGTTCCTAAGACCAACGGATTAGCTGTTATCCTTTAGGAGCGGCTCGAGTGAGCCTTGGGGTTCAACCAAGGTAGCGAAAATTAGCAGTTTTCGTTGCTAGCGAGCCTCTCTCGGTGAATGAGAGGAGTTTAACCTCCAGTTTCTAGAATCACAATCTAGCGTTTTATGTTTAAACTACATTCACAGGCGGTCCATCCTCAGATAAGTTCGGGTTTGAGGATAAGGAGGATTAAGGGAAGGATATGTAGAAGAATAAGTAGATGTTCTCGAGAGTGGGAGGGGTCGAGGGCAATAATGTGTCCAGGAAGAGGTCCTCGTTGAGTTATTAGGAACATGTAGAGGGAGTAGCCGGCAGTAATGAGTGTACCTGCTCCGGTAAGGGCTAATGTTCATCAGGATCAGTTAAAAAGTGATGTAATAATTATTAGTTCTCCTATGAGGTTAGGAAGGGGGGGAAGGGCAAGGTTGGCTAGGCTTGCAATGAATCATCAGGTAGCTATTAATGGTAGGACTATTTGTAGGCCGCGAGCAAGGACTATTGTTCGACTATGTGTTCGTTCATAATTTGTGTTTGCTAGGCAGAAGAGGGCCGAGGATGTGAGACCATGGGCAATTATTAAAATAAGAGCGCCTGTAAAGCCTCAGGGTGTTTGGATGAGGATACCTCCGGCAACTAGGCCTATGTGGCTTACTGATGAGTAAGCGATAAGTGATTTAAGGTCTGTTTGGCGTAGGCAAATTGACCCGGTTATAATTACCCCTCAGAGGGCAAAGATAATAAATGGGTAGCTCAGTTCTTTAGTTAGGGGTTCTAGTACAGTTATTATTCGTATTATGCCGTAACCTCCAAGTTTGAGAAGTACAGCTGCAAGAACCATTGATCCTGCAATTGGAGCTTCAACGTGGGCTTTGGGAAGTCAAAGGTGTACTCCGTACAGCGGTATTTTTACTAGGAAGGCCAGTAGACAACCTGCCCATCAGAGTTTGTCTGCGTAGGTGGTAAGGGGAACTGGGTTTGAATATTGAAGGGTAAGTAGTGAAAGCGAGCCTGTATTGTTCTGTAATAGGAGGAGGGCGACAAGAAGGGGGAGGGAGCCTGCCAGGGTATAAAAGAGGAAGTAGGTTCCTGCGTTGAGACGTTCGGTTTGGTTTCCTCAGCGTGTAATAATAATCAGGGTTGGGATAAGGGTGGCTTCGAATATAATGTAAAATATAATAATCTCTGTTGCCCCAAAGGCGAGGATAAGGAAGAACTGGAGGGAGGTTAAGAGCGTGATGTATATTCGTTGACGGTTAATTGGTTCTGAGGATGTGTGGTTTTGGCTGGCGAGAATTATGAGAGGAAGAAGTCAGCAGGTGAGAACTAGGAGGGGGGTGGAGAGAGCATCAGTTGCCATGAAGTTATTTAGGCATGATCAGCCTGTTTCGGAAGAGTTCTTTAGTCAAGTAAGGCTGGCGAGGGCAATGATAAAGCTATGGGCCAGGGTGGTTGGCCATAATCATTTAGCAGGGGTTAACCAGGTTGTTGGGACAAGCATAAGGGTTGGGATTAGGATTTTTAGCATTGTAGGAGGTTTAGGCTTTGTAGGCGGTCTGTTCCGTGTGTCCGAGCAGTGGCGACTAGGAGGGCAAGGCCTGCGCTTGCTTCGCATGCTGAGAAGGCAAGGAGGAGCATAGGGGAGGCGGAGAAGCTAGTGGAGTCTAGCTGAAGGGCTCAGAGGGATAGGGCAACAAAGAGGGAGAGTATTATGCCCTCTAGGCAGAGTAGGGCGGAGAGGAGGTGATAACGGTGGAATGCCAGGCCCGCTAATCCTAATATAAATGTTGATGAGAAGGCGAAGTGAACTGGGGTCATGTAGGTAATTGTGGACTTTAACCACAAGCTTTTGAGCCGAAATCAAGTGTTTTGATTAAACTAAAAACCTATTCAGCTCATTCTAGGCCTCCTTGGATTCATTCGTAGATTAGGCCTAGGGTAAGTAGTGCTAGAACTAAGGAGGCTCAGAGGAATGTTAGGACTGGTGTGTCTAGTTGGTCGCCTCAAGGTAGGGGGAGGAGAAGGGCAATTTCTAGGTCGAATAGAAGGAAGAGGATGGCTACTAAGAAGAATCGGAGGGAGAAAGGGAGGCGAGCTGAGCCTAAGGGGTCAAAACCGCATTCATAGGGTGAGAGCTTTTCATGGTCTGGGTTTATTTGAGGAAGTCAGAAAGAAACAATAGCAAGAATAATTGAGAGGAGGGTTGCAATTGCAATGACAGTGGTAATTAGATTCATTATCTTTCCTTGGACTTTAACCAAGACCGGGTGATTGGAAGTCACTTATACTGTTTAATACTAGAAAGATTATGATCCTCATCAGTAAATTGAGACGTAAAGGAAGAGTCAGACAACATCTACAAAGTGTCAGTATCAGGCGGCTGCTTCAAACCCAAAATGGTGGTCTGATGTGAAGTGATGGCGGACTTGGCGCATGAAACAGACGGCTAGGAAGGTGGAGCCGATGATGACGTGGAGACCGTGGAAGCCGGTTGCGACAAAGAAAGTAGACCCATAAACCCCGTCTGCGATTGTAAAGGGGGCTTCGTAATATTCTATTGCTTGGAGGCATGTGAAATAACCACCCAGAAGAATGGTTAGGGCTAAGGATTGAATTGCTTGTTTTCGTTTTCCTTCTATAATGCTATGGTGGGCTCATGTTACTGTAACTCCAGAGGCGAGGAGGACGGCTGTATTTAGAAGGGGAACTTCGAAGGGGTCTAGGGCGGTAATCCCTGTTGGAGGCCAGCATCCGCCAAGTTCTGGGGTTGGGGCCAGGCTTGAGTGGTAGAAGGCTCAGAAGAAGCCTAGGAAGAAAAGTACTTCTGAGGTAATAAAGAGGATTATTCCGTATCGGAGGCCTTTTTGTACTGGAGGGGTGTGATGGCCTTGGAATGTGCCTTCTCGGACGACATCTCGTCATCATTGGGCTGTTGTGAGGGTGACTAGAACAAGTCCTAGTGTTATTAAAAGGGTGGAGTGGAAGTGAAATCAGATTGCTAGGCCTGATGTTATTAGTAGGGCACCAATGGCGCCTGTAAGTGGTCAAGGGCTGGGGTCGACTATATGATAGGGGTGTGCTTGATGGGCCATTAGACGTTTTCTTGTAGGTAGAGGCTTAATAGAAGAACGAAGACGTATGCTTGAATTATAGCTACGGCTACTTCTAGGAGTGTAAGTAGGAATAACAGAATGGCTGTCAGGATTGCTACTGTGGGTATTAAAGGAAGGAGTACAAATGCAGCTGTTGCAATGAGTTGAATAAGTAAATGTCCGGCTGTAAGGTTGGCTGTAAGCCGAACGCCTAGGGCCAGGGGGCGAATAAATAGGCTGATTGTTTCGATAATGATTAGGACAGGAATTAGAAGGGTTGGGGTTCCTTCTGGAAGAAGGTGGCCGAGAGCGTGGGTGGGCTGATTTCGTATTCCAATAATTACTGTGGCAAGTCAAAGAGGGACTGCTAGGCCCATGTTAAGGGAGAGTTGTGTTGTAGGAGTAAAAGTGTAGGGAAGGAGCCCTAACATATTAAGGGAGATTAGGAAAATTATTAAAGAGGTAAATAGGGTGGCTCATTTGTGCCCCCCTGGATTTAAAGGCAGGAGAAGTTGTTGTGTAAAACGATTGATGAACCATCCTTGTAGGGTTAATAATCGGTTGTTTAACCATCGTGCTGAGGGGGTTGGGTAGAGAATTCATGGGAGGGTAAGAGCAAGAGCAATCAGTGGAATGCCTAAGTAAACTGGAGATATAAACTGGTCGAAGAAGCTTATTGCCATGGTCAGTTTCAAGGTTCTGTTTTGGGTTTTTCTGTGCTTTGAGGAGTTGGCTCGTTTGGGAAGGTGTGGGCCATTACTTTCGGAGGGATAACGGTAAGGAAAATTAATCAGGAAAAAGTTAAGATTGCGAACCAAGGCGCGGGGTTAAGTTGAGGCATGTCGCTGAGGGTGGGTGGTAGTCACCAATCTTTAGCTTAAAAGGCTAACGCTGTGTACCGATTTAGCTTCTTAGCGAGGCGTCTTCAATTATTGAGGAGGTTCAGTTTTCGAAGTGTTCTAGGGGAACAGCTTCTACTACGATAGGTATAAAGCTATGGTTTGCTCCGCAGATTTCAGAGCATTGGCCATAATATACCCCAGGGCGGTTGACAATAAAGGTGGTTTGGTTCAGTCGTCCAGGGACTGCATCAACTTTTACTCCAAGAGCAGGGACAGCTCATGAGTGGAGAACATCTTCGGCAGAGATTAGGACTCGAATGGGGGAATCAACTGGGATCACCATTCGGTGGTCTGCTTCTAAGAGTCGGAATTGTCCGGGGGTAAGGTCTTGTGTGGGAATTATGTAAGAATCAAACCCTAGGTCTTCATAGTCTGTATATTCATAACTTCAGTATCACTGGTGACCCATAGCTTTAATAGTAAGGTGGGGGTCGTTGATTTCGTCCATAAGGTAAAGAATTCGAAGGGAGGGGAGGGCGATGAGAATAAGGATAATGGCTGGGAGAATTGTTCAGATAATTTCAATTTCTTGGGAATCTAAAATTAGTTTATCTGTAAATTTAGCGGTAACTATAGCTACAATAATGTAAAGTACTAGGGTGCTAATTAGGAAGACGATTATTAAAGCATGGTCATGAAAATGTAGGAGTTCTTCTATGAGGGGTGAAGCTGCGTCTTGAAAACCAAGTTGAGAGGGATGTGCCATTAAAGTTCAAGACACGCGGGGGTTTAACCCGCAATTTTGCCTTGACAAGGCAGAGTAATGGCGTTTTACTAGTGTCTTATGAAGAAAGTGACAGAGCGGTTATGTGGTTGGCTTGAAACCAATTGATGGGGGTTCAACTCCTCCCTTTCTCGTTAGTTTGAGCGAATTTGAACAAAAGCTGGTTCTTCAAATGTGTGGTAAGGGGGAGGGCAGCCGTGAAGTCATTCTACGTTAGTTGCTGTCAGTTCCACTGAGAGAACTTCACGTTTTGCAGCAAATGCTTCTCAAATAATGAAGAGGAACATAATTACTGCGACGAGAGAGACTAGGGACCCAATTGAAGAAATTGTATTTCATAGGGTGTAGGCGTCGGGGTAGTCTGAGTATCGTCGAGGCATTCCGGCGAGACCTAGGAAGTGTTGTGGGAAGAAGGTTAAATTTACTCCTACGAACATTACGCCGAAGTGGATTTTAGTTCATGTGTCATGTAGGGTATACCCTGTGAAAAGAGGGAATCAGTGGACGAAACCTGCAACGATTGCAAATACGGCTCCTATTGAGAGAACGTAGTGGAAGTGGGCTACTACGTAGTATGTGTCATGAAGGACAATGTCCAGGGAGGAGTTTGCCAATACAATACCTGTAAGTCCCCCCACTGTAAATAGGAAGATGAATCCAAGTGCTCATAGTATAGGGGTTTCTCATTTAATGTTGCCTCCGTGCAGGGTAGCTAATCAGCTAAAGACTTTTACACCAGTTGGGATGGCAATAATTATTGTAGCAGATGTAAAGTATGCACGTGTGTCAACATCCATTCCTACTGTAAACATATGGTGGGCTCAGACAATAAAGCCTAGAAGGCCGATAGCCATCATGGCTCATACTATTCCTATATATCCGAAAGGTTCTTTTTTTCCTGAATAATAGGCAACAATGTGGGAGATTATTCCAAAGCCTGGGAGAATAAGAATATAGACCTCTGGGTGACCAAAGAATCAGAACAGGTGTTGGTAAAGGATAGGGTCTCCGCCTCCTGCCGGGTCAAAGAATGCAGTGTTCAGATTTCGGTCTGTAAGAAGTATTGTAATACCAGCAGCTAGGACTGGAAGAGAAAGGAGAAGGAGGACGGCTGTAATTAGGACAGCTCAAACAAATAGGGGGATTTGGTACATTGATACTGCAGGAGGTTTCATGTTAATAATTGTGGTAATAAAATTAATGGCTCCTAAAATTGATGAGACTCCGGCAAGGTGGAGAGAGAAAATAGTTAAGTCAACTGAGGCTCCCGCGTGAGCAAGGTTTCCAGCTAATGGAGGGTAGACTGTTCAGCCAGTCCCTGCTCCAGCTTCAACACCTGAAGAAGCTAGTAGTAGAAGGAAGGAGGGAGGTAGAAGTCAGAAGCTCATGTTGTTTATTCGGGGAAATGCTATGTCAGGGGCCCCGATCATTAAGGGAATAAGTCAGTTTCCGAAACCTCCGATCATAATTGGTATTACTATAAAGAAAATTATTACAAAGGCGTGGGCCGTAACAATTACGTTATAAATTTGGTCATCCCCTAGAAGGGCGCCAGGTTGGCTTAGTTCTGCTCGAATAAGTAGGCTTAAGGCTGTGCCTACTATTCCGGCTCAAGCACCGAATACTAGGTAGAGGGTGCCGATATCTTTGTGATTGGTTGAGAAAAATCAGCGTGTGATTGCCACAGGTAGGATGGCTGAGTTTTAAGCGGTGGATTGTAGCCCCATAGACAGAGGTTTGAATCCTCTTCTTACCAAGCTCTGAGGTGTTTGACATATAAGATTGCAAATCTTAAGGCGCAGGCTAATCTCCTGCCGGGGCTTTCCCCCGCCTTTTTTGCTCGTCAAGGCGGGGGAAAGTAGATAGATGCTCGCTGGATTGAGCGCTTAGCTGTTAACTAAGATTTTGCAGGATCGAGGCCTGCCTGTCTAGTAAGGCTTTAGCTTAATTAAAGTGCCTGTTTTGCATGCAGGTGATGTGGGTTAGTGTCCCGCAAGTCTTATCAGGGACTGGGAGATTTTCACTCCCGCTTAGGGCTTTGAAGGCCCTTGGTCTTGTGCTATCCTAAGTCTCTAAAGGGTGAAGAGGGCCATGATGGCGGGGGTTAAAGGGAGGAGGAGAATTGTAGCGGAGGTTGAAATTGCTAGTGGGAGGTTGAGTTGGGGGGTGTGGAAGCGTCACGGAGTTGTGCCTGTGAGGTTATTAGGGAATATGGTCAGGGTTATTGCATAGGAGAGGCGGAGGTAAAAGTACAGGCTTAGTAGGGCGGTTAGTGCGGCAATCGTAGCCAGGAGGGGAAGGTCCTGCTTTGTTAGCTCTTGGAGAATGAGTCATTTTGGTATAAAACCTGTCAATGGAGGGAGACCTCCTAAGGAGAGGAGAATTAAGGGGGTTAAGGAGGTAATGATTGGCGCTTTGGCTCAAGAGATTGCCAGTGAATTAACATTTGTTGCTTTGTTAATTTTGAACACAAGGAATGTTGAAAAGGTTATGATGAAATAGGTGAGGAGGGTTAGTAGAGTTAGGGAGGGGGAGAACTGAATAATTAGGGTTATTCATCCTAAGTGTGCGATGGAGGAGTATGCTAGGACTTTTCGTAGTTGTGTTTGATTTAGCCCGCCTCAGCCTCCGATTAGGGTTGAAGAGAGGCCTAGGATAATTAGGAGGGTGGGATTGTTGGGTTGGAGTTGGAGGAAGAGGGCAAAGGGGGCAAGTTTTTGTCACGTAGATAAAACTAGGCCTGTGGTTAGATCTAGGCCTTGAAGGACTTCGGGGAGTCAAGAATGTATTGGGGCGAGGCCAATTTTTAGGGCTAAAGCTAGGGTGATTATCGTAGTTGGAAGCGGGTGGGTCATTTGTTGGATATCTCATTGGCCCGTAAGTCAGGCGTTGGTTGTGCTGGCAAATAGGAGTACGGCGGCGGCTGTAGCTTGGGTGAGGAAGTATTTTGTAGTGGCTTCGACCGCTCGGGGGTGATGATGCTGGGCTATTAAGGGAATGATGGCAAGGGTATTGATTTCCAGGCCTATTCAGGCGAGAAGTCAGTGTGAGCTCGCGAATGTGATTGTGGTGCCTAGGCCTAAACCAAATAAGAGGACAGCTAGAATATAAGGGTTCATTAGCAGAGGAAGGATTTTAACCTACATGTTTGGGGTATGGGCCCAAGAGCTTGATTTAGCTGACCCTGCTAGGAAGTGGTGTAGTGGAAGCACTAAGAGTTTTGATCTCTTCAGGTAGGGTTCAAATCCCTTCTTTCTAAGGAGTTGGGGGGACTTTAACCCCCATGGTTCACTCTATCAAAGTGGCCCTTTGCTTCAGGCACAGCTCCACGGTGTTATAGTTGGGGGGGTAGTCCTGCGAATGCAATGGGGAGTGCAAGGTGCCAGATAACAAGTGCAAGTGTAAGGGGGAGGAAGTTTTTTCAGATAAGGTGTATGAGCTGGTCATATCGGAATCGGGGGTAGGATGCTCGGATTCAGAGGAAGACGATAGACAAGAGAGCAGCTTTAGTCATCAAGTTCATGGCTGTGAGTTCTGGTAGTGTGGGGATGTGTGATGCTCCCAGGAAGAGGGTGGCAGATAGTGTGTTTATAAGGAGAATGTTTGCATATTCGGCCAGGAAGAAGAGGGCAAAGGGGCCCCCTGCATACTCTACGTTGAAACCAGATACTAGTTCTGATTCACCTTCAGTTAGATCAAAGGGGGCTCGGTTGGTTTCCGCTAGAGTGGAGATGTATCATATAGCAGCAAGAGGTCATGCAGGTAGAACTAGTCAAATGCTCTCTTGTGCGGTATTAAAGGTTTGGAGGGTGAAGCCTCCTGTGAAGATAATGATGTTCAGGAGGATCAGGCCTAGGCTGACCTCGTAAGAAATAGTTTGGGCTACGGCTCGGAGGGCCCCCACTAGGGCATATTTTGAATTTGATGCTCAGCCTGAGCCTAAAATAGAGTATACAGCGAGACTTGAAAGTGCTAGAATAAAGAGAATGCCGAGGTTAAGGTCGGTTACGGGGTAGGGAAGGGGTATGGGGGCTCAGAGGGTGAGGGCTAGCGTTAATGCAAGTATAGGTGCAAGGAGGAAGAGAACGGGCGAAGAGGTGGACGGCCGGATTGGTTCTTTAATAAAAAGTTTAACTCCATCGGCGATAGGCTGTAAGAGTCCGTAAGGTCCTACTACATTTGGGCCTTTCCGTAGTTGTATGTAGCCTAGGACCTTTCGTTCGATTAGGGTAAGGAAGGCAACGGCTAGGAGGACAGGAACAATAAAGGCTAAGGGGTTTAGCAGGTGGGTAATTAGTGCTGCAATCATAGTTAGGGAGAGGACTTGAACCTCTGTATAAAGGGCTTAGGCCTTTTGCAATTACCGGGCTCTGCCACTCTAACATGCCGTTCTCTTAGGCATGGGGGTGCGCCCTTTTGCCTAGTTTAGATGATTTCATTAGGTAAGGGGGAGGCGTGCCTAAGGTATGGGCCTCTTCTTTTCGGTCCTTTCGTACTAGAAAAGATTGCTTCATAGATAGAAACTGACCTGGATTACTCCGGTCTGAACTCAGATCACGTAGGACTTTAATCGTTGAACAAACGAACCCTTAATAGCGGCTGCACCATTAGGATGTCCTGATCCAACATCGAGGTCGTAAACCCCCTTGTCGATATGGGCTCTAAAAGGGGATTGCGCTGTTATCCCTAGGGTAACTTGGTCCGTTGATCGGCGAAGGGCCGGATCATGTGAGGTCAGATGTTCTGCTAGTTAGAGCTGTGGCTCTTGCTTGTGGGAGGAGAGGAAAAATATTGGGTTGTCCTCCTATTCCGCATGGGGGTTTTGTGCTACCCCATGGTCGCCCCAACCGAAGACATTAGGACAGGTGATCATTAAGTTTGGGCCGTTGTATGTGGGTTGTTTAACATGATCTGTCTTGGTGTCTAAAGCTCCATAGGGTCTTCTCGTCTTATGTGCTTATCCCCGCTTCTGCACGGGGAGATCAATTTCATTGACTGGAAAGAGGAGACAGTTAAGCCCTCGTTATGCCATTCATACAGGTCTTCATTTAAAAGACAAGTGATTACGCTACCTTTGCACGGTCAAAATACCGCGGCCGTTGAACCATATTGTCACTGGGCAGGCGGGACCTCTTATTCTTTGGTTTTGCAAGAGGCGATGTTTTTGGTAAACAGGCGAGGCTTGAGAATTGTTTGCCGAGTTCCTTCTCTTTCTTTTAGTCTTTCCCGGTAGGCACACCAGTGTAGGGTCAACGGTGGTCTTAGGACGATTTTCTAGTATTATTTGTGCGTGTGTCCAGTGCCCTCTTCGTTTGGGGCCGTTAAGGTTCGGCGGGGGGTCCGTTCCGATTTACACATGTGCGGGGAGAGAGGGTGGCCTCTCTTATTACTCATTCTAGCAGGGTCTCCCCCATGGGTGCATGGGGAGGCCTGGTAATGTTAGGGGATTAAGATTAAGATATCAGGATATGGGGAGGGGTTGAAGTACGTTTGAGCTTTAACGCTTTCTGTTGGGATGGCTGCTTTTAGGCCCACCAAAACGTTTCGCCTTGAAGATTATGATCTTTATCCTGCTAGGAAAGTTGTGTCTTATTTCAAAGGGGCTGTACCCCCTTTGACTAACTCTTACAGTTTCTTTGAAATCATTTGGTAGTTGAGATTAATATGAAGGGAGAAGCTGTAGGGCTGAACTTCTATCCAATTCCCAGGCAACCAGCTATAACTAGGTTCGATAGGTCTGTCACCCCTACTCGAAGTTCTTCCCACTCTTTTGCCACAGAGACGGGTTTGCCCTATAAATAGGCTGTCTTGGAGTAGCTCACGTAGTTTCGGGGTTTCAAACTAAAGTTCTCTTTGCTTGAAGGTGCTGGCTAAATCATGATGCAAAAGGTACGAGGAGAAATCTCTGCTTTTTTTGGCTTTACTGGTTTATTTCATTTCTCTTTCAGCTTTCCCTTGCGGTACTTTTTCTATTGCGCCCTAAGGTCCTTTTCTGTCGCCCATACTAGGGAGGGAAAATGCTTTGTTTGTGTAGATTAAGTGTTTTTGGGGTTAGTTTATGTTTGTTTGTTGGGTTTAGTTAGTGGGGCTAGCTAATAGGCGTCAGGGCGATCCGACTTGCACGGATGACTTCTCAGTGTAAGGGAGATGCTTTTCTGTCTTAGCTACGCTCTGATTTGACCAAGCGCACCTTCCGGTACGCTTACCATGTTACGACTTTCCTCTCCTTCGCGTTTGTTAGGGTTTAAGAAATTAAGGGCCAGGTGCTCGGGGAGGGTGACGGGCGGTGTGTGCGCGCTTAAGAGCCGGTTTCAGCAGAACGCTCTGCTTTCTGCTTACTGCTAAATCCTCCTTCAGCTGCATGTTTCAATGCATCATTCGTATTCGCTGTGAGCAGCGAATGTAGCCCATTTCTTCCCCTCTCATGCACTACACCTCGACCTGACGTTTTGGGTTGTGCCAATTGTGCTTACTATTAAACCTTCACAGGGTAAGCTGGCGACGGTGGTATATAGGCGGGAGAAAACTAGGGAGGGTGAGGTTAAACGGGGGTTATCGGTTCTAGAACAGGCTCCTCTAGGTGGATGTTAAGCACCGCCAAGTCCTTTGGGTTTTAAACTAGTGTTCGTAATTCCCAGGCGGATGTTTGATGTGGTAAACAATCAATGTTTAAGGCTAAGCATAGTGGGGTATCTAATCCCAGTTTGTTTCTTAGCTTTCGTGGGTTCAGGTAATGTAAAGCCACTTTCGTAGTTGGAGTTCATGTCCTCGAAAGCGTATAACAGCTATGAGGGTGTTCCGCTTTAGTTGAATATTTTCCTTAACCACTCTTTACGCCGTTGTCTGTCAACTTGAGCCTCTCGTATAACCGCGGTGGCTGGCACGAGTTTTACCGGCTCTCTTAGCTTTAACTAAGTCAAGTTTTCACTTATGGCTTAATATTTATCACTGCTGGATTCCTTGGGGGTGTGGCTAAGCAAGGTGTCGTGGGCTACGTGTAGTTGTGTGCCTGATACCAGCTCCTTGTCCCCTAAAAGGGCACTAAGGGCATTCTCACAGGGGGGGCGGATACTTGCATGTGTAAATCTAGCTAAAGCTGACAGTAAAGTCAGGACCAAACCTTTATGCTTACGGGGCTTTCTAGGGCCCATCTTAACATCTTCAGTGTTACGCTTTAATTGAGCTACGTTAGC